CTCAAGCTTTTTCATAACAATTTCGATTATAAATGAATTTTCCAGCATTTGACTCCGTACCGCTGAATGATTCAACCGCACATTTGAAAAATAGCCCAAAAGGTGAAATGAACCCTCGGAGAATTGGTTTATTTGGATTGTTCTTGGTTGAGACCAAACATCCAAATGATATTGCCATAAACGGATAAGATAATTTTTCCATTTATTCATCAAAAGAGACGCATTCTTTGAAGCCAAAATATATTTTTCTTGATATCTAACATAATGAATGAAAAGCTCCTTGAAGAATGATAAGGTAGACGAAAAATCCTTAGCAAAGACTTCTAAAAAATGTTCGATTTTTCCATAGAAATAGATTCGTTCAAAAAGAACGCTAAAAGATGTTAATCGTAAATGAGAGGATTTGTTACGTAGAAAAAGGAAAATAGATTCGTATTCACATACATAAAAATTATATAGGAACAAGAAAACTCTTAGATTACTTTTTGAAAAAGTAGAAATCGATTTTTTTGGAGTAATAAGATTATTCCAATTACAATATTCATAAAAAAACCACCTTAATAAGTGAAACAAAGGGGCATCTTTAGCCCAGTATCGAAAGACTTGAACCAAGATTTCCAGATGGATAGGATAGGGTATTCGTGCATCTGACACATAATTTAAATATGTTAATTTATCTTCGAAAAACGGAAAAATGGAATGAATTGATCGCAAATTTTTATAATATTTTATGATTTTTGACTCCTCTGAGGAAGAGTTTAATTGTAGGGAAAGTGGAATTTCCACGACGATGGCAAAACCTTCTGATATTATTTGAGAATAAAAATTTTTATTATAACTCAAAAATTGATTTTTTTTAGAATCATTAGCCGAAATAATCAAATGATTCTGTTGATCCATTCGAGTAATTAAACGTTTTACAATTAGTAAACTAGATTTATTATCATAATCTACATTTTCCGAAAAAATAGATCCATTAAAATCATGACCATAAACGAGTCCATAAATATACTCCCGAAAAATGAGTGGGTATAGGAGGTGCTGTTGGCGAGAGATATCTAGTTCTAAATATACTTGATATTCCTCCATTTTTGACATTAAATTTGGTCAAAGGATCAGGGATTCATTAGATTCTCAAATAATACATAGTGCGATACAGTCAAAACAAGGTATTATTATTATTATATATTTGAATATTCGAATTAGAATAAAAAACAAATATGAATAGATACCTAGAAAACAAGTAAAAAAAAAAACCATCAACGGACTCTTTATCCTCGCTTTTTCCATCGAATCGTGTCGTGCTCTAGGATAAGAAGCCAGTTAGAAATCCTTTATTTTCTCAGCCCAATCGCTCTTTTGATTTTTGGAAAAAAAAAAATATCTTTATCAATATACTCTTTCTTGTACACATTTATCGCCATCCCATAATGGAGAATAGCTATATAGTTAGGACTAATAACAAAAATCAATCAAAAATATATTCGTGGCAAAAGCTTTTCCCACATCAAGCACGAATTGATTTTTAACATACAATTAAATTAGATGGGACAATCATTCAAATAAAAAGGGAAAGCTGGTTACTTTTTGTTTACCTATAATTGGAGCCACCAAGGAGAGCTCTATCCCTTTATTAATTCAACCCAACTGAATTTTTTTGTTTCGATCGAAGAAATTCAAACAAAAATTTTCGACGGATCCATTGATCTAATAAGAATCAAATAATTTTTTATTGACCATTCTATTGGTACGACATGCTGTTTTTTCCATTCATTCCTTTCTGGATCAGTCGTGGTCTTACAAACTCTACCGATGGTATGGACGAACCAATTGCTTCGTAGAAATGTGTAAAAAATGGAGTCGCACTTAAAAGCCGAGTACTCTACCGTTGAGTTAGCAACCCTAATAAAAAAAAAAAAATAGAATGTGTCTATTTAATCACAATAAAAAAGCCTATGGAACGCTAACGTGAATAAATTGATCGAGATTTATTCACGATCGGATTATATTTGTTTGATACGTTGTTGTCAATATGAGTGTTGAAAAACCACTACAATCGAGAAAACAAACGGATTAAAATAAAAAAAAAAAATGAAATCTTAATCTTAACCGAATCTTAATATTATTAATATTTATATTATTAAATAGATTATTAAATTTTATTATTATTATAAATTTAAAAATTATAGAAAAAAATTTATTAATAGTCCCCCCTGTTGGGTGAAATTCACATCGAAAAACGAAATAGTCGCTCTCCCTTAAGACTCGGAAGAACCCTTTTCGTAAAATATCGTTTGCTTAATAAATAAGTTTCTACTCGAACACGAAAGGACGAAAAAAAGCAATGCAATATAATATACAAGACGGGTAACAAAAAAGTTATGATATTTGGCTCGATCTATGATCCGAAGGGATAGAAAAGAATACATCAATCGTAACGATCCCTAGGATTCATTATGGATACAACCCAAGAATAAGAATAGAAACATTCAAGTTGTTT